CCTACAATAGGAGATAGAGGCATTGTAGCGAGTCTCACTAATACGCATCTAAGGGAGGTAGGGACTACTAATGGACTATCATGAACGAAGTGAGGGAAGGAGTCTAGACCACAAGCCAAGTGTACTATAAGGGTACGGAACTCCGGGATATACTCTCGTTATTACCGTACCGACTAAATGAAGGGACAGATAGATCTCAGCGGACGTTTGCTATTTGAGGAGACTAGTAGAGGACAGAACGGACGGGACGGATTCTAAACCGCATTCCGGTAAATCAAATAAGGCTCTCAGGGACTTCGGGATTTTAGACCCATTACTCTAATGGACTATAGGAACGAAGGGAGGGATTGGACGACGGACGGGACAACTAGCTAATAGGGGGGACGGAAGGACAGAGAGATTAGACCACAGCTTAGCTTGAGCTTGAGACTGAGCGCTTTCGAGAACGAAGTTTGTTGTCTGGTGACTGAGCTTGCGAGAACGAAGACAGACAGAGATCTTGATTTGGAAAAGACTGAGCTTGCAAAAAGAGTTTACGACTGGCTTTTGATCGTAGAACGACTTGAGCTTGAAAGCGGTAGATCGAAGACCAATTATACAATTGATAGTTGGCTTATAAAGAAGGTAAAGGCCTTTTTTTTGCATAGAAGTGGACGGTGGGCAATAGATATTAATTGAAAGAAAGTGTCTACGACTTCCTTTTCTGTCCGGCCCTTGAGGTACTAACTAACATGTATGTATTTTCAGTGGATTTTTGTCCTACACTTCAAGCGAGGCTATCAAGCTCCAGGCGGTCTTAAACAACGGGTAGTCCCTTCTTCTTTCAATTGTATTCCAACCCGGGTTTAGGGTATTAAGGTTCTTCCTCTGGAAATGGGTTTATCCCTCCTTGCTGAAAGGGCATTATTTTTCTATCTTTTTTGTTTCATGTTCGATAATGAATGCACATTAACCGCCGTTGACCAACCTAATAATAAGGTACTTGGGGCTGTACTTTCTTTTCTGAATTCTTGAACTAAAGTGGGTAGCTATCCAACTTTTGGAACTACTTTTCTCCGTCCTTTTGCCAAAGAAAACTATGTCCCGACTCCGCTCCTAAATGGGAATTAATACAGAGCTGGTAGATGAGAAAATGTCTTTCCCCAAAAATTTTCCGTTTTTGTCCGTTCAATGCTTTATTCGCGGGCCAGGGGTTCCTCTTCCTCCTATAGTGGGCTTCCTTGATGATCAACCTAGCCGTCAGCCTTGTACTTATGTTGTTGATCGGTGCTTCCCTTCGCTTGCCATTATAGAGCCAAAAGCATTTCGTAGGCCTATCCATCTCCCCCAACCAAAAAAGGATCTCCCTCCATTCTCTTTCTCCTTCACATCATTGACTCAAGACGACTTGGAATCCCGAGCGAATCAACCATACGTACCTCATGAGTGCTACCATCTTCCAGTCTGTGAGTCTTCCCTATGACCTAGAAAGAACCCTTGCTCGGCGAATTGGTTCCTAGAGTCGTCGAATTGTTGGTTTGGTGAGAAATGAGCCCTGTTGGGGAATCCTTCTCTCTCTCTCGAAAGTGGAAACCCTTTCATTCGACTCTGCGGGAACCCTGATCTCGAAAAAAGCCCTCTACCCCACCCGTCAGCGGTCTGACCTTCCCGTCTGTGGGGTTTGTTTCCTGCCACCAAGAAAGCGTGGAGTATGCAACTCATGGTCGAAGACGTCATTGGAAAGAAGATGACCTCACCGATGGGAAGTGTGTCCGTGGGTCAATCCACAGACTCTTCCATCCCATCTGGAACTCCGTCTCGATCTTCATTCAGTGGGAGCATAAGGGGAAGGAGTCCACTGCATCCTCAAGGTCGAGCTCAGAAGAGGATCGAAAGAATCCACTCATCCATTGACGGGATCACTTGCTTCACTACTTGCGGAAAGGCCCACCTCAAATGGTGGATCACATAGAGTCACTCAATGCCAGAAGGAAGATCTCCTACTTGGATTGGACTGGACAACTCACTGCTGCTGATGGATGGAAAAGAAGCTCTCCTGCAACTCGCTTCCGAAATGAGGAAATTGGACATGTGCTGAGAACTCCTACCCCACCAACAGACCTGGCCACTACTGATGCCTCGTAGCCACTCACTACCACAATCCAATGATTCAGCCCTTCGCTCTACGAACATGTGATCCGCTATCTAGATCTCATGCACCGGGGAAATGACGCAAGGCCTCTCACTCATCCGTCAGTTGGGAGAAAGAAGGGTTTCCTTGGAGTGGAAGGGAAAGGCTGTCTCATAAAGAGGATTGCAGGCTAGAAGGAAAGACCAGACAGGTCAGACGGAAGGAATTCGATTGTAGCTGGTTCATCCACCCCGTGTGTTTGATGGCATGTCGAAGATTTCCCCTTGCTTAGCGGACTTGACGACTCGAACCAATTGTTCTTTCCCGGGAAAAATGAATGAACCCTGGGTTCCCCTCTGAACTGAACTTGAAAATGAAAGTGTCACCAACTCAAAAAGTAGAAGAAGAAAGAAAATTCCTGTTTGTAGTGTTTTTTGGTATTAAGTCCATTTCCCTGAATAGCTTCCCAGTAACAAATCAAGTTTTCATTCTCCGTGAAAAGCTTCCAAAGTTGGATTGTTTGGATCCCTTTCTGAGTGAACAGTTTTTTGCTACCAACAAAAGATAGAAAAACATCCCATGTGGATTTTTGATTGGGTCAGAGTCCTGGAACCCAAGATCGATGGAAAGAGAATCCCAGTTCAATCCAATCAGAAAGAAAGGGGGATTTCTTTGTCGACAGTAGTGGAATCGCAGTCATTTCGCGAGTTCAAGGAATCCGCCATACCACATTCAGGCTTTTTCGTACCTGTACATTGCTTCACTTGTGGAAGACCTTAGGGCACTACGGTTGAATGAAAAGCTTTTACTCTGTCTCTTGGTTGTTGCATCTCCTCCCTTTTGATGGGCGAAGAGAGCCCTTCCTTTAGCTAGTAGTCGTCCTCACCCTATAAAAAAGGCTGAAAGAATCAGTAAGCTCCAGCTAGGTGCTTTCTACCGCCTGTGTGGTAGAGTAGAGGGTTCAGCATGCAACTCCCTCTGCATTCGACTCAGTTGCCTGAAGGCATTGTGGAGGAGGGCCCGTGACGGAAATCCCAAACCGTTCCCCCGGGTGTGAGTTCTGCTCTGCTCTGACGTCAAAATCTTTGTGTGATCCCGATCTTAGACAATACACGCTGACTCTTCGGATCTTCCCAGTGGGCCAAGGGGCTCTAACCCATCACTTGGGTTAGCTGATTCGTCGTCCCATGGTCCTTCATTGGGAACTTTTTCGGATTCACGATTGGAGACTGTAGACAAAGAGGAAGTTCAGTGGAAAGATCAGCTTCCATTGAGGTTCGTCTTCTTTTTGGTTCCCGTGATCCGTGTGAGGACGAAATCCCCATTGCCATTGATAGAACCCCTTGTTTGAGGATCGATTCCCCACGTTCGGCTACCCTCTCCCTCTCACACTGTCATTCGCCATCCAAAAGCCCTTCTCTCAGTCAAGCGAAAACCAATCGAGCACTTCCATTGGGTAGGTGCCCTTCTTTGTCCTTCTTCGGGGAATCAAAACAGGGTGATCCAGAGTGCAAGTCTCATTGTCCATCTACAAAATCCGCTAAGGGCAGATCATCTCATGTTTAGGTAGAGGGTTCTTTGCAGAAAGATTCCTCATCGGACATGAATCCTTCTATTCTTCGCAAAGGTGTTGATCTTGCATCTGAGTGGAGTCTGCGGCGGGCAAGCAAGAATCCGATTGAGCATCCCATCCCATTTGGACTGGGTGTGAGCAAGAATCCTGCAGAGGTAGCAGTCAGTCTTGGATGGAAGATGGACTGTGTTCCGAAGATCCTATCTTGGAGCTGCAGACGAGAGAGCCCCCGTTTCTGGTCACAAGTCCCTCTCCTTTTTTGTGCACACCTGTCAGGCCAGAGCTCAACAATCCTCTTTCAAACAAAGGAAGCCTACCGAGCGTTACTCTTTTAGTATCGGGACGTATTCGCTTGGACATATAAAGAAATGCCTGGACTCGACCCTAAAATCGCTGTCCATTACCTGGCAATTGATCCAAAACATAAGCCAGTAAAACAGCCGCCGAGACGTTTCCGTCCAGAGCTTGAAGGACAAATAATCGGAGAGGTCGACAAATGGCGCTGACTTCATTGATGAAGTTAAGTACCCTACTTGGATCGCCAATATAGTCCCAGTTCGGAAGAAGAACGGTCAAATACGCATCTGCGTTGATTTCCGGGACTTAAATAAGGCGTGTCCTAAAGATTCTTTTCCTCTTCCCATAACGGAGATGATGGTTGACTCCACAACTGGGCATGAGGCACTCTCGTTTATGGACGGGTCATCTGGTTACAATCAAAGAAAGATGGCACCCGAGGACGCGATACACACGGCCTTCAGAACTCCAAAGGGGATCTATTGCTACAAAATCATGCCGTTCGGGCTCAAAAATGCGGGAGCCACATACCAACGAGCTATGACTGTCAAATTTTATGATCTGCTCCACAGAGTGGTCGAGTGCTACGTGGATGATCTCGTCGTGAAGACCAAAAGGAGAGCCGACCATCTCGATGACCTTCGTATGGTTTTTGAACGATTGCGGAAACATAAACTCCGCATGAATCCAGTCAAATGCGCCTGAGGGCTTACATCTGGAAAATTCCTAGTGTAGTCCGCCACCGAGGGATTGAAATCGATCTGAAAAAGATCAGGGCGATTCAGGAGATGCCGCCTCCAAGAAACCTAAAGGAGCTTAAATCACTCCAAGGAAGATTGGCTTACATCCGACGGTTCATATCAAACTTATCTGGAAGATGCCAACCCTTTTCTCGTCTAATGAAGAAAGGAGTCCCCTTGGGATAAAGCCTGCCAAAATGCTTTCGATAGCAAAAAGGAATACTTGCTAAATCCTCCAGTCCTCTCTGCTCCCATAAAAGGAAAGCCGTTAATCTTATACATTGCGGCATTGGATGGGTCGCTAGGAGCTCTTCTGGCGCAGCATAATGAAGAAGGCAAGGAAGGAGCTCTGTATTATATCAGCAGGATGCTCGTCGGGGCTGAACATAATTATTCACCGATTGAGAAAACCTGCCTGGCCTTGATCTTCGCCGTAAAGAAGCTGAGACACTATCTCTTGGCTTGGCTCAAAAAATTCGGCTCATCTCTAAAGCCGATCCACTAAAATTCCTGATGACTCGGCCAGTTCTGTCAGGGAGACTCGCCAAATAGGCTCTCTTGCTGATGGAATTCTATATTGAATACGTAAAAAAAAAGCTGTCAAAGGACAGGCACTCGCGGACTTCCTCGCTGCACATCCGGTGCCTGATGACTCACCTTTGGCCACTGATCTTCCAGATGAAGAAGCACTTGTCGTTGAAGACATTGGACCTCACTGGGAGATGTATTTCGATGGGGCATCCCAAAGAGCTCCTGGAGAGGGTAGAAGTGCACCAAAGATACGAGCCGGGACCGGTATTGTGTTCCTAACACAAAAAAATGGGACATTATACCATTCTTTCTTTTTCCCTTATCAAAGCCAATAACGAGGCGGAATATGAAGGAAGCCCTGATAATGGGATTGACAATAGCTCTTGATATTGGAATTATCTTCCTATACGTCTTCGGAGACTCACAATTGGTCATACGCCAACTCACGGGAATCTACGAAGTTCGAAAGCCTGAGCTGCTGCCTTATTTTGAAAAGGCGAAGCAACTCATGTCGCGCTTCTCTTTCATAAAGTTGTCCCACGTGCCTCGAAGACAAAACACACAGGCTGACGCATTGGCTAACCTAGCAGCTGCTCTCACGATCCCTTTTGGAAAGAAAGTCAAGGTGGTCGTGGAAGAAAGGCTTGTTCTTCCACCGATACTCGAACTCCTGCCAGAAACAGTTGAGGTGAACGTAACGACTTGTGCAAAAGTGAAAATTACCGATTGGACCGTTCGTTTCATATTTAAAACACGGGAGATTACCGGAAGAACTTCACAAACGTACGGAGTTGAAAAGAAGAGTCACGCAATATGCGTACTTCAACGATACTCTGTACTGGAGATCATATGATCCACTGTGGCTTCGCTGCTTGTCAACAGAAAAAGCCCAACAAGCAAAGGAAGAGGTACACGCTGGGATATGTGGCGGACATCAATCCGGTCCCAAGATGCGCCTCAAACTCAAGCGGATGGGATACATACTATTGGCCATCAATGCTCACCGATTGCCTAAACATGGCAAGGAAGTGTCACGTGTGCCAAATACATGGAGATTTCATATATCAACCTCCTACCCCGTTGCATCCGACGGTCCCATCATGGCCATTTGCAGCATGGGGAACGGACGTAGTCGGGCCAATCGAACCTCCATCATCAAGAGGACATCGATTCATCTTGGCAGCTACCGATTACTTTTCGTCATGGGCAGAAGCGGTTCCGCTTAAAGAGGTGAAAGGTGAAACGGTGATAAGGTTCATGCAGAACAACATAATCTATAGTTTCGGAATCCCAAGTCAGATCACTTCGGATAACGGACCGTCCCTCAAAAGTGACAAACTTTCCCGTTTTGCGAAAAAATATCGGACAAATTTTAGATATTCCACGATATATAATGCACGCGCGAACGGACTTGCAGAAGCCTTCAATAAGACCTTGTGCAAATTGCTGAAGAAGATAGTGACCAGAAACAAAAGAGATTGGTACGAAAGGATCTTCGAAGCGCTGTGGGCATATAGAACCACATACCGAACACCCAAGCAAATGACCCCATACTCATTGGTGTTCGGAGGAGAAGCAGTACTCCCACTGGAAGTCGAACTACCTTCATTACGGGTGGCGATACATAATCAGCTAAGCGATGGATGGTCAAAGAGTTAAATTACGGCTCGAGCAGCTTGAAGCTCTGGAAGGAGATCGACTCGCATAGTCTCTTTGATCGCCCGGCTCTAAAGGAAGTTGGTGATCCAATCTGAAATCCTTTCTCTCCAAGAGACGGGATCTGTCGAAAGCACGTTCATTGGTGGGAAGGTTTTCTCTCCCATCCGGTCACTTTCTCCTCCCACGGTTTGGATCCTGAAAAAGAGGCTAGTTCCGGGATGCGCTCTTCTAATTTCGAGAATGATAATCCGTTTTTTCCCGGACTACGAGCAAGGGGCAGGGGGCCCGATGCACCGCCAGGCGAATTCAAACATAAATCCCATTTCTTGGGGGGATATATTCATAAGATACCTCTATCGTTTCAAGCTCTTACGTTCCCATGCTTTCTCTTACGCCCTTATGGGGCTGCGGTACGTGAGTCGGGCCACGCATTTCGCTTATTCGAAAAACTTAGACTCCTCACTCCCCTATTTGTCTGGTCGGTAAATTCAAGCGGAGGTGGCTTGGCTGTTCGGTTATGACTGTGGTGGTGGAATGAATAGTAACGGTTCAGGTAGTCAAGCAACCTGTCCGTCAGTACCAACAAAGGACTGAACTTGACGATACTGTTTTGGACAATGGGGCCCGAAGCGGTAGGAGGTACTCATTCATTCTCGCTTCATCAGCGGTAGATAGGAACCAAACAACTACCTGATCCGTTCTCGGCCGTTTCATAGCCTCGATCTCTGAAACAGCCCTATCTTTGCCAGGATGCAGTGGCATAAGGTTCCTCCGCTGACCACTGTTCTTTCCTTCGACCCGATCGCGGCGTGAGTCGACGTCTATTAGTTATTGGTTTCTGGATGCGCTTTCCCTTGACCTAACCGGCTGGGAAGTGAGCTTCTGAGCTCTGTGTTCGTCTTTCTTTCTTTCGGTCTGCTCTCATCATTAGCTCCTATGACTTATCTGTTTCTGAATCAGTTGATTCCCCTTATGACGAAAAGGGCGGTTGTCCGCTCGTCTTTCTTTCGGTTTACGAAAGATCGCTAGCTCAGTGCAGTATCTCATCGAGTCAACTCAAGCCCGTTCATTGCCGAGCCATTCGTCTGCTTGCTAGCGAAAGATGGTTTCCATCATCTGGTTCTTCCCATCTAAGCGCCAATATCAGATTGACTTGGGTAAAGCGGTTTGAAATGAAGAGAGAAGAGAATAGGGACCCTCGCTCTGCCTGAAAAATCTTGCTTTCCGTTTTCTATGTACCCGTAAAGGTTTTTCAGTTGAACTGAATCAAGTGGAGTGGACACAATGCTAATTTGCTGTTCACCGTGATGTCAACCTTCAACCGTGGTGCCAGGCTTCAAAAGACTATGTCTCGGTTCCGTCCTCACATTCTTCTTTCTTAGGGTAGGGCGAGCTCGGGAACTTGCCTAATTGATCGAATAGTTCATGCCCTATCTTCTTCAGTCTGATCAGAATTCAAGACTTCACAAGAGAAGTGAGTAGTCGTCGTCTGCACGCCTAGCATTACTTCCTTCATCTTCCTCACACGCTCTGGAAAGTATGGTGAGCATGCCTATAGTGTCAGATCATAAATCCAAGGATCGAGTTCTGGTTCAGGCTGTGTACACAGGTCGGCTTTTTCAACCGTTCACACCTCCTAGCATCCACAATGAATGAGGGCTCCCGAAGTGCCGTCCATCGGGAGAAGTTCAGGGTCCCATATCAACTAAAAAGGAGGAGCAAATACTATGTTTATTCGATCAGGGAAAGCAAGACGAACTTCTATTCGTTAGTCAATAGGGGCCTATGGAAGCAAGAAGCGGAGATCGAAAGGACGTAGGGAGTGCACCTCGTCAAAGGAGGACGGACTACTCCTCGAGGACGTAGCGAGTTAGGGGCCTGTAGGTTCGATAGTTAGCGAAGCCTCACTGTCTTTGTTAGCCCGCAACCTTTCTTTCCCTAAGGCAGGGAACCCCTCTTCTCTAGAGCACTGCTGGAAACCCTATTTTATATCCCGCTGAGAGTTCTACCCCCAAAGCGAGAACCCTTCTTCCCTAAGGGAGCCCTTTCTCCCACGAGTACTGAAGAAAGCGCTATGGGTCTTCCCCCTTCACCTCAAAAGGTCAACAAGGACTGATCGGCTCAATCAAGGGCAAGTGAACCAACTCCTATTTCAGTACTTGGCTGCGCTTCCGCATTTGCTGTTTCGGGTATTGAAAGACCTGAATCAGGTGAAAGAAGGGACAGTTGCGTAGCCAATCATCCAAAGGAAAGGAAGAGTTGCGAAGCCAATCATCCTCCTTCTTGTCATCTGAGGGAGAAAAAGAGGTTCCGAAAATCATCTCGAGTTTCCTTGAGCAGCAAACTAGCCTGAGCCAGGAATAAAGGGTAATGGGCTGAGCTGTGAGGGGACAGTACTAAAAAAATAAGGCTTTTAGAAGATAGTTGAGTTGTCGAAGCCCCGCCACGAAGGAAAACGGGAGTAGTTATGCGCAAGATCTCATCTTTCCTCGATCGATAAATGAGGCCAGGCGGTCAAGAAGAAGGTCTTTCGTCTAAAAAAAAAAGAGAGTCTTGCGTGCAGTCCCACTAGGAAGTCAAAGAGAAAGTATGCCCCACATAAAGTGGAACGAAATCTCCGTCTGGTTACGAAGGAAAACCTTGGTGAGCCATAAAATCCCCCGGGCTTAGTGGATCAAGTCGAATCGCAGATTCCGTCCCGTCAGTGATCAAAGCAGTGGTAGGAAGCTCGATAAGTAAGCCTTTCCTCTACATAAAGATCAGCGGAAAGTGAATCTAGATAGTCTATTGATTTGAAGACTAAATGCAAGTGCCCTTATTTACTGGGCGGGCTACTCTTCTTTGACGCGCAGATGCATTATCTAGGAGGAAATACTGAGCTTAATCAAAAGTTAATGAAAGACCTCTTTTATCAGTCGATTGAGCCCTGTGAATAAAGAAAAGTTCGGGCTGCTAGCGAGGACACATAAGTTCGCTTGAGGAGGTCCTTCAATCCCTCTCTTTTCCTGTTGAATTGAACTTCCGTTTTCGCTGCCCTCTACCTATGGTCGGTCAAGTCCAAGCTACTCCTTCTCTGATTGCTCCGATTGAAGAAGGACCTACCTGACATGAGACCAAGACTTTGAACCAGTACCAGTCTGGTTCATCGCCTGCTCCTGAAGGTTAAGTGGGATCATCAAAAGAAAGGCTGGCCCCCCAATATTCTTACTCTCTTTGGCTCTCTTTTACTTTGGGCTCTATTTTGATAAAATACAATAAAGAATCAGAACTCTGGATCTTTGTTGTTCATCCCTCGTTGTAATAATATATCGGGGTTTGCAGCGATAACTTGTCTACTAGACGACCATTAAGTATATAACTCAATTACAATATATTTATACTATTTATTTATGTTAACTAAGAGCCTGGCTCCAGGAATGGTCGAAGCCATACCCAATCGAAAAAGGATGTTATCCAAACGCATTTCAAGTAGTTGTAGTAAAACCTGACCTGTTGACCCTTTGGCTTTTCCAGCGATATGTACATATCTAACTAATTGTCGCTCCGTCAGACCATAATGAAAACGCAATTTCTGTTTTTCTTCTAGACGAATACGATATTGCGATCTTTTCCCAGAACGCAATTGGGTTTTAAGATCACTTCCGGATTTAGGTCTTTTACTAGTTAGTCCTGGTAAAGTCCCCAGACGGCGTATTTTTTTGAAACGAGGTCCTCGATAACGAGACATAAAGACTCCTTTTTTTATTTTATTGAAATTTCATTTTACAGAATAAATCTTAAATTAAGACTGAACTAAAGGATAAACAAAGCAAAGCTAAATTTACTGAAGTATTACAAAGTAGAATGAAATGAATTCTATTAATATCCGGATTTTTTGTATATGTATATATAGGAAGTTGAGGCTCCGTTTTATGATTTGTTCTGTAGAGATCTAATTGCTCCAATCCATTTTTTATTCATAGTTACAAGTTACCACGACATAATAGATCGGTGATCCAACATTTTGAGAAAAGGAGAGATTATCAATCATGGAAAAATCGATAGAGAAAAAAAAAAGCCAGCTATCGGAATCGAACCGATGACCATCGCATTACAAATGCGATGCTCTAACCTCTGAGCTAAGCGGGCTCACATAACAGAAATAGAAATAGTATAACAAATAGAAATAGTGTATAGGAATTCAGGAAACTGCTGGATCTTAGCTTAGGGCTATTAGCTATTAATTTAATATGAACTATATAGTTCATAGTTCTATTGTTATATCTATATCATTATATATAAATAAATAATATATATATATATATTATTATTATTATTAAAAATAATATTAGTTATATCTAATATTATTAGTTATATTAGTTATAACTAATAATATAGAACTAGATATGACTAAATAGAATATATTATAAAAAAAATTTATATATTTAAAAATATATAAATTTTAATAAATATATATAAATTTATATATTTGTTTATATATTATTTTGGGGATATATCTATCCATATTGAATTGCGGATACATCAATGATAGAATCATTTCTGATTGAAACAAGGTTTATCCAATAGAAATAAACTGATAGAGGATCGCCAAAAAAATCAAATAGAAGCATACACTTTTTCGATATGGGAATCATTATCTAATGAATTCAACGGTTCCAAAATAAATGAAAGAGATGGGTGGAATTCCAACTGGATCTTGGTCTCAAATCAAAAGGGGATATGGCGAAATTGGTAGACGCTACGGACTTGATTGGATTGAGCCTTGGTATGGAAACCTACTAAGTGGTAACTTCCAAATTCAGAGAAACCCTGGAATTAAAAATGGGCAATCCTGAGCCAAATCCTTATTTTGAGAAAACAAGGGTTTATAAAACTAGAATAAAAAAGGATAGGTGCAGAGACTCAATGGAAGCTGTTCTAACGAATGGAGTTGACTACGTTGTGTTGGTAGCTGGAATTCCTCTATCGAAATTACAGAAAGGACGGCCCTATATAATATATCTAATACGTACGTATACATACTAACATATCAAACGATTAATCACGACCCGAATCTATCGAATATATATATATGAAAGAAAAAATTCAGAGTTATTGTGAATCCATTCCAATCGAAGTTGAAGGAAGAATCGAATATTCAGTGATCAAATCATTCATTCCAGAGTTTGATAGATCTTTTGAAAAACTGATTAATCGGACGAGAATAAAGAGAGAGTCCCGTTCTACATGTCAATACCGACAACAATGAAATTTATAGTAAGAGGAAAATCCGTCGACTTTAGAAATCGTGAGGGTTCAAGTCCCTCTATCCCCAACAAAAAGTCCATTTTACTTCCTAACTATTTATCCTCTTTTTTTCATCAGTGGTTCAAACAAAATTCACTATCTTTCTTTCTCATTCACTCTACTCTTTCACAAATGGATCCGAGGAGAAATCTTTGGATCTTATCCCAATTTGGATAGATATGATACCTGTACAAATGAACATATATGGGCAAGGAATCTCTATTATTGAATCATTCACATTTCATATCATTATCCTTACATTTATTAGATAAAATTTTTGAATACTTTACTTTTACTTTATTTAATACTTTACTTTATTTAGATTTAGTCCCTTTAATTGACATAGATACAAGTACTCTACTAGGATAATGCACGGGAAATGGTCGGGATAGCTCAGTTGGTAGAGCAGAGGACTGAAAATCCTCGTGTCACCAGTTCAAATCTGGTTCCTGACACATGAATAATATATCGGATAGATATTCATACAAATTAATCGAGACAGATCAGGATATATATTCGTTAATAGTCAAGAGCATGATACATACTTATTCATCTAGCGTATAGATATATACCTCCATTTTTAGAGATGGGTAAAAAATATATGTATGGTTATGGTAAAGAACTAAAGTGGGATTATGTTCCCTTTTTTTTGTTTCTTTTTTCTTTCTTGTTTGTTCATATTGTGCTTTCTCTCACTCAAAAAGAGTGCTAAGTCTTCATATATAATTATAATAAAATAAAAAAAAAGTTTTAAAAAAAACTTAAAAAAAGTATAGAGGGGTTGAAGAATAGGAATAGACAGGATGCATTTCAGACACAGTACAAATAAAATTCAATCCCTTTTTATTTCGGAATTTCGCTTTTTCTTTTCTATTTATTCTATTTCTTCACTCTTGCTTACGTTACTTTCCGAGGTCTGTCTAAGTGATGTGCGCGGTACAAAGTTCATGGTGCAGAACTCTTTTGATTCATCTTTTTGTTTCTGCTCATACAAAATAGATATTATCTTTTCAAAATTCAGGAATAGCAATGAAGCCTTTTTTAGGCCTATCCATAATACGAATTAGAATCCAGTTACTCTGTTTCATCTAGAACAGAACGTAAAAATATTCCTTGACTTGAATGAAATCTGGAGTTGTGTCGTATAAGTGAACATTAGTTTCCTTATCATTCAATGAGCATCTTGTATTTCATAGAAATTTGGGGTAATATAGTCCTTACGTAAGGGCCAGCCTATCCAACTTTCAGGCATCAAGATACGTTTAAGGCGTGGATGATTATCATAAGAGATTCCCAACATATCATAAGATTCGCGTTCTTGAAAATCAGCACTTTTCCAAATCCAGAAAACAGACGAGATTCTAGGATTCGATTCCTCCCTGGGGCAATTTGATGCATACCTATTCCGGTTGATCCACACCATACTGTATTATCATAAGATGAGACACACTAGCTAACAATCCGCCTGGTGCTACATCATAGACACACAGGGAATGTAGATAATTGTAAAAAAAAAATGAAATGACAGCAATGGACCTCGGGCTTTATTTGTCAAGTCTCTATTCCTTTGTTTGTAATCGAAGCCCAAAGATCTATGAACTAGCTCATGCTTTACTAGCCAAGCAGATGAACGACCCTGCTCTTGATCCCTCCCACATTTGTATTAGTATTAGTATTTCACATTTACTATGAAATTTTCAAAGATTGACCCGCTGTGTGTTATTCCGCACAAAAACATCCTGCCTGATTCACTAATTCGTGGTAAGATACTTCACTCTTTTCTTTGAAAAATGCTTCAGAAGGTATCTCCAAAGTAGATGGCGATTGATAGAGTCATCCTTGATCGTAATTTCCAGTATGAGTATGAGTACTGCGTCCAACATTAAACTTGTGATTGGTAGTAAAACATCGCCTGTCCTCTTCATAGATGTCTTTTTATACCTTATTATGATGTTTCGTTATAGCATATATAACTGCCTCTGGTTTAGGTAGGCAGCCCGGCAAATAGACATCCACAGGAATTAGCTTCTCGACTCCCCGAACGGTACTTTTAGAATAAGAATCGGTACTGAATGAACATCCCTCCTGTTATATTATAGCTCCCATAGCTAGGAAATCTTCAGGCATTCTTGAATACTTTCTTACTAAAGAAGGAGCCATTTTCATTGTGACTGTGCTGGCTGTGAAAATTAGGTCGGCTTGCCTAGGACTCGATCTTGGTACCAGTCCATAACGATCAAAGTGGAATCGCGAGCCAAAGTTTTGAAGAAAAAAAAAAATTAAGCAAGAACTGGTACCATAGAGAGGCGGCCATAAACTGGAGAGTCTTGACTAATTCGAAAGATCATTCGATGTAGTTGAAATCACTGAAATTTGTCTTGTTCGGTCAAGTATAGGAAATTCCATGGAATTAAACACTGTCTTAATGGTTTATTTTCTTTCTTTTTTTAATTTTTTAATATTCATTCAATTCAGGAGCTAAAACCATTCCAATGCTCGCAAGCAAGCACGAAAATAAAAGCTTCTATTCTATAAATACGGAAACGCCCAATACATCGAAACTCATTGCCCATGGATAGTTTCGACAAAAAAAAAGAAAAGAAACATGGTTTAGCGGATTCGGAATTGTAACCAAGCATCCTGGGTTCTATACCCGATTCATAACTATAGCATGCAGCCGATCCTGGATACAGAACTATAGAAAGTGTGCAGTGAGGGATCTTTATAGGTAGCCAGTCTTTCACTTCCGCCTCTCCACTCCCATGCCTTTCTTGGTCGGACCAACCCAACCGGCGATTTCCGAC